ATTCTTAAGCTAAAATGGCGAGCTCTTAAGCTAAAATTGTGGGGATTGTGGGCACCGATAAGTGAGATTTCAAGTGATATTTCGTGGAAGTGTTTCCGTAGGCTTCTTCGGGTCGAAGAAATGATTCATCGAAATAATGAGTCACCGTTGATATCGACACATCTGAGCTCGCCAAATGTTCGGGAGTTCCTCTATTCAAGCCTTTTACTTCTTCTTCTTGCTGGATGTCTCGTTCAGGTACTTCTTTTCTCTGTTTCCCTAGACTCTAGTGAGTTACAGACAGAGTTCGAGAGGATAAAATCTTTGACGATTCCATCATACACGATTGGGGTGTACAAACTTCTGGATGGGTATCCTAAACCTGAACCGAATTCTTTCTGGTTAAAGAATCTCTTTCTAGTTGCTCGGGAACAATTAGAAGATTTTCTAGCAGAAATACTGGGTTTTGCGCTATTTGGTGGTGGTCCCGCTTATGGGGTCAAATTTATACAGAAGATATTTTTCAATCTCATCGATCTCATAAGTATCATACCAAATCCCATCAATCGAATCACTTTTTCGAGAAATACGAGACATCTAAGTCATACAAGTAAAGAGATCTATTCATGGATAAGAAAAGGACAAAGGTTTCAGACTCATGATGAAATAGAATCCTGGATCGAGACCTGTGATTGGTTTTTGGATAAAGAGAGAGTTTACTCGTTTCATTTCTCCACCTTAAGGCCAGAAAAAGGGATTGATAAAATTCTATGGAGTCTGACTCATATTGATCATTTAGTAAAGAGTGACTATGGTTATCAAATGTTTGAACAAGCGGGAGCAATTTACTTACGATACGTAGTTGACATTCATCAAAAGGATCTAATGAATTATGAGTTCAATACATCCTGTTTAGCAGAAAGACGGATATTCCTTGCTCATTATCAGACAATCACTTATTCACAAACCTCGTGTGGGGCTAATAGTTTTCATTTCCCATCTCGTGGAAAACAAAAAACCTTTTCGTTCCGCCTAGCCCTATCCCCCTCTAGGGGTATTTTAGTGATAGGTCCTATAGGAACTGGACGATCCTATTTGGTCAAATCCCTAACGACAAACTCCTATCTTCCTTTCATTACGGTATTTCTGAACAAGCTGGATTTGAAAATAGTTATTGATGATCTCGATCCTGAGGACTATACGGAAGCGCTTGATGATGTGGATATTGATGGTATTGATGATGATAGCGATCCTGCTAAGGACTATATGGGTGCGCTTAAAGATGCGGACGATATTGATGATCGCGACTCTATTTATTCGAACTTGGACTCGGACCCGGAGCTGAGGGAGGAGTATACGGTGGATGATGAGATGCTTAGGTATATCATCGAGTTGGAAATAGACCTAGCTTCTATCAACTTGCAATTCGAATTGGCAAGAACAATGTCTCCTTGCATAGTATGGATTCCAAACATTCATGATCTGTATGTGGATGAGTCGGAGTCCCTCGGTTTATTATTGAACTATCTCTCCGGGGATTGTGAAAGACGGTCCACTAGAGATATTCTTGTTATTGCTTCGACTCATATTCCCCAAAAAGTGGATCCCGCTCTAATAGCTCCGAATAAATTAAATACATGCATTAAGATACGAAGGCTTCTTATTCCACAACAACGAAAGCACGTTTTCACCCTTTCATATACTAGGGGATTTCACTTGGAAAAGAAAATGTTCCATACTAATGGATTCGGGTCCATAGCCATGGGTTACAATGCACGAGATCTTGTAGCAATTACCAATGAGGCCCTATCGATTAGTATTACACAGAAGAAATCAATTATAGACACTAATACAATTAGATTCGCTCTTCATAGACAAACTTGGGAGTTGCGAGCCCATCTAAGACCGGTTCCGGATCATGGGATCCTTTTCTATCAGATAGGAAGGGCTGTTGCACAAAATGTACTTATAAATAATTGCTGCCTTATAGATCCTATATCTATCTATATGAAGAAGCAATCATGTTACGAAGGGGATCCTTATTTGTACAAATGGTTCTTCGAACTTGGAACGAACATGAAGAAATTAACGATACTTCTTTATCTTTTGAGTTGTTCTGCCGGATCGATCGCTCAAGATCTTTGGTCTCTACCCGGACCCGATGAAAAAAATTGGATCACTTCTTATAGACTCGTTGAGACGGATTCTGATCTAGTTGATGGCCTATTAGAAGTAGTAGAAGGCGCTTTGGTGGGATCCTCGCTTCTTCGGCCCGAACCAAGGAATCCCTTAGAGATGATGGAAAATGGATCTCGTTCTATCTTTGATCGTAGATTTCTCTATGAATCGGAGTTTAAAGAATGGGCAGAAGGCACCGACCCGCAACAGTTAGCGGAGGATGCAGTCGATCACATAGTTTGGGCTCCTAGAATATGGCAATCTTGGGGCTTTCTATTTGATTGGATCGAAAGGCCCAATGAATTGGAATTTCCCTATTGGGCCAGGTCATTTCGGGGCAAGC